TTTATCAAGGGTTCTACCAATTTATATGTTTCCACAAATAATTTAAATTCAATTTCTTGATCTTCAATTTTTGGAAATTTATGAAATTCTTCCGTCAAGCCCTGATTAATGAATCTATAAAATCCCTCAAATTGAATCTGACTAAATGCAGGTATTGTGTACATTCCCTCATTTCCATTCCGGAGCATCTTAATCTTAAGTTTCCTGTTTATCGAAAAAATCCCATTATTGACTCACTATTCATCGAACTATACGGATCGATCTAGCAATGATGGAATGTATATTCTGTTTACTGAATCACATGAAATTTCAGCCAACTCCATATATGTAATGTATTTTATACGTATGAACGGAAACGAGACGGAGGAATGAAGAGCATTTTCGACGCAAGTTCGAATTTGCGACAAGTACAAATGAAAATGAATTGATAAAACATTCCTGGAAAAAAATTCTATCACTTCCACTTATGGAGTCTTGTATAGACTATAAAAATTGATCCAATTTCTACCTATTATTATGATATTACGATCAGATTGGGTACCAAAAAAATAAATGGATTCAGGATGAAATCTGCTCTTTATGAATGAGATAAAGACAGAATAATCAGGAGCAGTATAGAATTTCCTTTTTTTAGCACACTTTAATGTTCAAAAAAGAATTCGCGGATTTTTTTTGGTAGTAGAATTTATAGATAGAATACGATTGAATTGCGTAATAGTAATAGGAGTAGTATTTATTAAGTACATGCCGATATACCTATCCGCATATCGCATCTTTTATCGTAATTTTACTTGTGGCAACAGAAGTCAGGTCGCACTATATCATAATTCCCATTTTCTATTCAAAATATTCAATGAAAAATTTAAGCACGATAATTCTCTATAGGGATATGTACATAAGAGAAAGACCCAATTCGGTATCTGTGTAACAATTTCTGTTCTGGGGTTTACATATACACATATATTTTGTTATAATTGAAATTGAAAAGGATTGATTATTGAAAATAATTGATACTGATTAGTCGTAAATCAATTTGATTTTGTTATACCATTAAAAAAACACAATTTGAGATAAAAATTTAAGAACCGTTCACTAATTCTAAAGTAAAAATAGTTAATGGTTCCAATTTGCCCTGAATTTTTGGTCTGTGACCGGAAATCTATTTTTTCTCTTTTCAATAGAAGGGGAAGGGAAGTTTTTAAGCAGTGTGTCTTTTGAGATACAATCAATCGAAGAGAATAATCTAAACTAGATCCAATAAAAAATAGGGATTAATTTTTGAAAAGGGATAAGTACAATGGGATTCAAGATCAAAAAAAATTAGTAATAGAATATGGATGGATAAAAATATTATCCATTTTTTTTGGATCGGATTTGGCGGCATGGCCAAGTGGTAAGGCGGAGGACTGCAAATCCTTTATCCCCAGTTCAAATCCGGGTGTCGCCTGATCAACAAAAGACTTGAAATTTCTTATTCTGCTGATCTAACTCGACAAATTCTTTGCCCGTGTAGGGAATTACAAAAAAAAGAATGTATGTAATAATGGTGGTGGTGTCTTACCATTCCATTCTTTCACAGAAAAAAAGACGTAAGCCTTAGATCAAATAAAATAGAGATATCTGATAGATGGTTATCTATCTTGATGGTATATTTTGACGTCTTTTGCTTATGAAAGAAAGGTAACAAACAATAGGTCTTACTATTTCTACATGTTCCATTAGGAGCATTCCTTTGCTATTTCCAAATAAAAGGTGTGTGTATAATATTTGTGCTTAATGCTTCCCGATTCTACCAGAAATTTTATAATATAGGAACTTGTTACGAGTAGATTCATTGGATTAGTTCATCAATAGCCTTAAGTCAGAATCTTATTTTCTTTTGACTCTGCACCATTGATTCCACTATGATTATTGATCAATAATCAATAATGAAATAATTCCTTCATAGAGATAGGAGACATAATTCACATGGATATAGTAAGTCTCACCTGGGCTGCTTTAATGGTCGTCTTTACATTTTCCCTCTCACTCGTAGTATGGGGAAGAAGTGGACTCTAGGGGTACTACTAATTGAATAATCGATTGAGTGATCGAATTGTATCAATCGTTTAATTGATCGTTTTGCGAAACTAAAAAAAAAAGATTCGTTTTCTTTTATTTTTATTTTATATAGTTAATATATGCCCATACCCATACTATTTTTCCTCCATTGATTTTTCGATGGATCTCGGGACTTATACTTAATATATTTATTATATATAAATAAATAATTATATATAAATAAATATATGTTATATATAAATCTATATATTAATATAAATTTATATATTAAGTTATAAGTTATAAGAAGCCTAGGAATTAAAAGAGTTGGCCTTGGATTATTTTGGAAACCCATACAAGTAGATGTAGCGAAAAAAAAAAAGAAATAGAATTAGACTGCTATTTCGATGTATATGTATTAGATGTACATCTAATACATGTACATATTGTAAATTGATCTATATCTATATAAAACCATATCTGTATACAACTTTATATGATAAAATTTATATGATCATACTATTTAATGATCATACTATTTATATGATAATAAAATTTATATGATAAAAATATACAATACTATCTAGTCTAGTGCGGTAGAAAGAACTATATATAATATAGTTCTTTCTACCACACTATCTCAGATACTTATGATTCCAGCCAAATCATTTCATTTAAAACTTGGAGTTTTAATCCCTTTCTTTTATTTCTTCAATCATTGATAAGAACTAATAATCCAACCAAGTTTCAGTTAAATTAATCATTTTGACTGACTGTTTTTACGTAGATGATAAGTAAAAAAGCAGTAGGAACTAGAATGAACAGTGCAGTAGCAATAAATGCGAGAATATTGACTTCCATAATCTCATTGTTTTTTTTACTTCGCAATAACTCGGGATCTAATCCCATAGAGATAAGAAATTTTACTCCTGTCAATTCAACGGGATGAATTGAATTCTGATGATACTGAATCGGATCAATATTATGAATAACAATATCTGATCTATCAAATCGATTCATCGTCGAGAATTGAATAGTATAACATAAGAAAATCTTTTATTTTATCCATACTAAATCCGAAATGGGATTCTTTATTGGATCAGGAATTCCATTGAATTTTTCATCCTTTTTTCCACTTTTTTTTCTTTTCCATAACCTAATGTCTTTGTCTTCCTTATACAACTCTCTTTCCTTATACTTATACATACAATTATGAGATATTATATGACCGGTATTCTATGGGTCACACAGATCCAAACAGTAGAAGTGAGATGGAAAAAAGGACGGGTGTTAAGTGGAAAAGATCTAATATTCCAACAAATTTACTAAAAAGGGGCGTTGCTTGGTCTTTTATTTTATTAGTATAGTATCTCTTCTTCTTTCTTGGATTGAGACTAGAACGCATACATCAAAAATTCAGTGTGCAATTTGCATGAGAATAGATAGATTGTTTCCAATTAGTAATTGAGGATACACAAACAAAGTTGAGGTAATTATGTTAAGTTCATTGTGTATCGTACAATAAATGAATACAATTTGTGTATGTACTCCCGGTAAAAATAGGGGAACTCTATTCCATTTCATCGTTCAAGAACAATTGAAAAAGAAAGTCAGACGAGTATGGTATCTATTAAAATACTGAATATAGTAATGCCACCGATTGTACCAACTTACATATGTCTCCCCTTATCAATCGGTATTAGTGAAAGAAATTTAAATTCCCGTACTTGTCTGATAATAAATGCGAAACGAAAAACAAAAGAAATAAGGATCCCCGCTGAGGATTAGATCTTGTTACCTGTCCCCCCTTTCACAGAAAATGGAGAGATGAATTGATAAATTCATCGGATCCTAGTTCGGGACTGACGGGGCTCGAACCCGCAGCTTCCGCCTTGACAGGGCGGTGCTCTGACCGATTGAACTACAATCCCAGCAAGGTGTATGGCATACATATTCTTACTAGTTTTATAAGAACATTCTATTCGTTGTGTTGTAACAGAAACACGAATGATATACTGAATATCCACATGGATATGGAATATAGTGAGAGCGACACGGATTACTAGTAACGAGTGGTTATTTTATTGCCAAAAAAATGGATAATCAATTTTTCAATGAGAAAAAGAACTTTTTTTTTTTATGATACTTAATTAAGATTAAGTATCATTAATCTGGATCGTTAGAAAAATCAGAACGAATGAGAAAAACATGGATAGAGAAAAAATTGACTCTTTATCTTCATTTCTACGGATCAGGCATTTCTGTTTCTGGAGGACAAATTGGTTATTTTATATTCATGGAGCAACGAATTATTGGGCCGAGCTGGATTTGAACCAGCGTAGACATATCGTCAACGAATTTACAGTCCGTCCCCATTAACCGCTCGGGCATCGACCCAGGAAGAATTAATTCTAGATTTATTGATAATCTACGATCAACTTCCTCCCTACCCCCAGGGGAAGTCGAATCCCCGCTGCCTCCTTGAAAGAGAGATGTCCTGAACCACTAGACGATAGGGGCATATACACCCGACCGTCATCATACTATGATAATCATCATCATAGTATGATAATACTATGAACAGTTTTTGGAATTGTCAATAGAATCTAATGGTATGACTAGATCCGAAGAGTCTTTCCTACTTTTATGTTATGATTCCATAGAGTTTTTTTATTTGATGGTTCTTGTATGAACCCCTATGCATATATGTAATGTACATATATACATATATGCAGACATATATGCATATGCAGACATATATGCATTAGACTCATAATGGAAAATTCATGAATTGAATAAAAGGGGCCCTTTTAACTCAGCGGTAGAGTAACGCCATGGTAAGGCGTAAGTCATCGGTTCAAATCCGATAAAGGGCTTTTTCCACTAAACTCAAGATTTAGTCTTCGTTTTTCAGCGGAGAACAGAGATATTTTTTTTTCTAAAAAAAGAAAAAGGTAACC